TGCTCCTGGAGTGGCCAAATAAGGCTTAGCGGATCGTATTACTACAGAGTCAACTTGAACAAGTATAATTTGACCCGACTTTAGGTGTGGTGCGTTTTGGGCTATACATATATTTTCACAAACAAACTGCCCAAGACTCATTATTGTAGATGTTTCTTGACAATAATTGGCATGGAAAAAATACCAATTCAAATTAAAAATAATGTTACTGCACGGACCGGGGTTATAAATTTTCTCATTTTCGTCGATTAAATAATATTTAAATTTAATTAGAATTAGTTGAAAAGTCTGTTTTAAATTGTCAAGTTGTAAATAGTTATTTACCAAGATCTGATTATGAGTTATTAAATGGTAAAATGAATAAACATTCGTAATTAGAAAGGCTGTTCCTAAAGGCCCCAGCAAATTCTTAATTGGAATTACAGGATCTTTTGTAATTTTAATTGATTCTTTTATCACATTGTGATATTTTACATCGTTGAATGGACCCATTCGAAAACAATTGGATGATGACAAAATTATTAACGATTGGAATCCCGTATTTCTATTCAACAACGTATGAATAGTTCTTTGATTTTGATTAAGGGATTGTTGAATCCTTGCCTTGGAATAAATGGAAGAAAACGGATTGATATTGGTGCAATCTGATCCATTATCCGAGAGCAATCCTGAGACCGAGAGATCATTCCTTTTTCCGATATATGAAATAGTGGATTTCAGTAAGTCGATTCTTAGGAAATGTCGAATCAAACCATTTGCCCTTATTTCAACAAAGGAAGCACGGGCTTCTTGACTAAAAGAACTTTTTTTGCCTTGGTCCCAATTCAATACTAAACAAGTCCGAACTAATTGAATATTTGTATCAGAAATTCCTCGAATTGGTTTACCATTTCCATAAAGGATATAATTGACAACTCGAAGTTTCACATTATCCCTTTCCTGCAACGGATCCGGGGGGAAAAGCGTTCCTAAAGTTATACCGTCTGTTATTTCATATGTGACGACAGGACGCACCAAAACAAAATACTTTTTCTTACTAGGTGTGATCCGTTGAACATAGATCCAATTTTTCCCCCTTTTGGATTCCTTAGAATTTTGTTTTCCTGTTCCTGGTGGTATCAAAACGCCACTATGTCGGGATATCTTATCCGTCTCTCCGGGAAAATGGATATCTCCAGAAAAGATTTTAAGTTCAATTCTTTTTTTTTTTCTCTCCACTCGGACCAACCCGGCCGCCCGGCTTCTTATATTTAAAGTAATTTGTGTATCTACCCCAATGATACTATTGTTCCGTACCATTATGAAAGAAGATCCGGGTAATATATGGACTTCCTCGGGAATAAAAAAAAACCGATCTACCTTCATTTGGTATTTTGGCCAAAATTCCTTGCCTCCTCGATACTCAATCAAATCCTCTTTTTTGACGATTGAATGCATTTCTAGAGTCCCATATTTAGTAATACCCGAACTCTTTCTTCTATATCGAGGATCATCCAAATAAGCAAGAATACTATTTCTACGGAAAATGCCACTGATGGGGATTTCAATCGAGATATCTGACAGGGACGTGAGTTCGTTCTCACATTCTTGAATCGATTGGAGTGGAATGATGAATCTATTTTTTCGCCTTTTTGAGAATAAATCAGAATTCTGGTAGAGAATGGTCGGATCTACGAGATTACAACGACCAGTACATATAATTCGACTAAGGTCTGAATAATCAGGAATCCTATCTTCTTTTTTACCCGAAAAATCCGAAGTAAAGAATTTTTCTCTCGGCGGATCTTTCGTTCCTGAAAGGTTAGAAGTAGATCTTCTCTTGACAGAACGAGAATGCGCACCCATTTGATCTTGATCCTTGTGGATCGAAAGTGAAACGAGACTTGATCTTCGCGGCCCTCCTAATAATATCCATAAATGACTTGTTTTTGGTAATAGATGAACATTGCCATATGTAAATTCGGGTGCATGATACACATCGGTGCTCCAGTGCATTTCTCCGCCTGAGTCAGAATAAATATGTTTTTGAACCTTCTCTTTAAAATTCAAAGTGGATATTCCTGCGCGAATCTCAGCAATCACCTGCTCTGATTCTACATATTGATCATTTTGAACTAAAAGAAAACTTTGGGGTGGAATATTTACATTATGTCGAATATCTTCACTCTCAATAGTTACGTACAAGTTTATAGAACAGAGAAATGCAGGATGTCCGTGGCGTGTACGTATCGGATGAATCAAATCCTCATTGAATTTGATTTTTCCATTAGAAGGAGCTCGCACATGTTCTGCAGTACCCCCCGTGAATACTCCGCCGGTATGAAAAGTTCTTAATGTTAATTGAGTACCCGGTTCTCCAATCGATTGGCCTGCAATAATACCTACAGCTTCTCCCAATTCAACCAAGTCGCCGTGAGTAGGACTCCGGCCATAACATAATCGACAGATCCAAGATGCACTCCTACAAGTAAAAGGAGTTCGAATAGCTATTGGTTGTGCT